GGAATCAATGGTGCAGAGTCAAAATGGGATTTTGACCTAACGTTTTTGATGAACCAATCCAATGAATACACCCGTAACAAGTCCCTATATGATTTCTGGTGGAATCGGAAAGCACTAAGTACAAGCAAGATACACAGTTGCCCCTTGGAAGTCTCAAGGGAATGTGACTAATGGAATATGTAGGAATAGTAAGACCTATTGTTGCCTTTCATAAACAAAAAGCAGAAAAAAAAATATACCATCAAGATATATAACTATCTATCACATACCCCTAATTTCCCATCTAAGCCTTACTGTCTCTACTTCTGTGAAATGTGAAATAATTGGAAGACACCCTATTACATTCTTGGCGGGGTTACCCCAACGAAAGCACCTTTTTCCACTTTTATTCTATAAAAGCCAATCACCCATACAATATTAATTGAAAACCTGAGCACTCAGAGACTCTCATGAGTTTGTATGGATACAAAGTATCTTCAGTTCTTTCCACAACTCCTAATTGGATTCCCCACCAGCCTACCCAATCTACTTCAAGACTCAGTCAGTAAACACTAGTAGGGTAAGGTAATTAGGAAGTATTTATAGTCCTTCCTATAACCCCTTCTTGGATCCTAGGAGCAAGGATTTACAGTCTCTTAGGAACCTTCCTTTGGATACACGGATTTACGGTCCCTGACTTTCGTAGTTCTGAATCTCACAATTGAATCTTACTATGGATTTGATTCGATTGATAAATCAAATCAATGGCCTGAACGCATCAGGAATCCGTAATTAAGTGAGTATTTCTTTATTTATATTGGTAATTCATATTGGTATGGTACAGGTTTGGGTCACACCCCGATTTTTGAAGAAATAATTGAAAGTCAACCCCCCGATTCTTAAAATTGGGTATCGACAGTCCCCGCCCCTTACCTCTGCTTCTGCCAGGCAAGAATTTTTTGAGTTCTATTAGTTTAGTAGGGTAAGAAATTCCGAGTCTTTTGTTAATCAGGCGACACCCGGATTTGAACTGGGGAGAAAGGATTTGCAGTCCCCCGCCTTACCACTCGGCCATGCCGCCAAAACGATACAAAATAGATATAGATGGAAATATTCTGGGGAATTGCTGAACCATTTCTTTTTTTTGATTGGATCCTGTTGTTCTCTTAGATTGATTGTATTTCAAAACACACAACACCTAAATAAAAGCTTTCCCCTTTTTTTCTATTGAAAGAGAAAAATGGATTTCCAGTCACAGAATCCAAAATTCAGAGCAAATTGGAAGCATTAATGACTGTGAATTCATGAATGGTTCTTGGATTTTGATCTCCAATTTGGTTTCCTTAATAACATAAGGAGATCAAATTGATATACGACTAATCAGTCTCAATTCTTTTCCATAATTAATCCTTTTCAATTTCAATTATAACAACAATTATGTGTATATGTAAACCCCAGAACAGAAATTCTTACACGGATACCTAGTCAGGTATCTTATCTACATATTCCTATTAGGAAATCGTCGTGCTTGCATTTTTCATTGAATATATTGAATATAAAATCGAAATTTGGATATAGCACGACCTATGTTGCCTCAAGGGAACTTCGATAAAAGATGGGATATACGGATAGCTAGATAGTTATATCTGCATGTACTTAATAAATATGACTTCTCTTACGCACTTCAATCGTATTCTACTAATTAACAAATGGGTAGAAATATCTTTTCTCTCTGCGAATCATTTTTTGAACAACGGAATCGATGAAATAAATTAAGTGCTAAAATCAAAGTCAACTCTAGACGGTTCCTGATTATTCTGTCTTTATCTCACTCATAGAGAACAGATTCAATTCCGAATCCATTTATGGTACCCAATCTGATCGTAATATCATAAGGTAGAAATTGGATCTATTTTGATATTCTATACAAGACTCCATAAGTCTAAGTGGCAGAATTTTGTTTCCAGGAATGTTTTATCAATTCATTTCCATTTGTATCTGTCGCAAATTCGAATTTGAGTCACATTTTTTTTGATTCCTCCGTTCATACGTATTTAGTACATATATATATGTATATGGGGTTGGATAAAATTTCATGTTGTTCAAATGAGCAAAATATACATTCCATCGTTGCTAGATCAATCTATATGGTTCAACGAAGAGTGAGCCAATAGTTGGATTTTTTCGATAAACGGAAAACTTAAGATGTTCCGGGATGGAAATGAGGGAATGTATACAATACCAGGGTTTAGTCAGATACAATTTGACGGATTTTGTAGGTTCATTGATCAAGGCTTGATGGAAGAACTTCATAAGTTTCCAAAAATTGAAGATACAGATCAAGAAATTGAATTTCAATTATTTGTGTCAACATATCAATTGGCAGAGCCCTTGATAAAAGAAAGAGATGCTGTGTATGAATCACTCACATACTCTTCTGAATTATATGTATCCGCGGGATTAATTTGGAAAACTGGTAGAGATATGCAAGAACAAACCATATTTATTGGAAATATTCCTC